GAAATTAAGGGTCCATGGCTGAGATAGCAATAATGAATTTTAAATAGAGTTCCGATTCGAATTCAATAAATAATATGGATGATATTCGCTATAATGATAAACAAATGAAAAAGTTCCTGAATCCTTTTGCTGGATTCATTCACTTGTTATTTCTATTGTTAGTTGAACTTCAAAATTCACTCATTGAAATTGAAAAGCAAAATTAAGTAAACAATTGCCTTCAAGTCGTTGGATAGTACCAACAGAATCGAGTACTAACCCCATTTTGCATTAACTGATAAACTTGATAGAGAACATGTTTTTTTGGACTCAAAATCTTAGAAAAAAAAATTCGACATATTTATTAGCAAATTATGTTATGCGAATCAATCCTTCTACTTCTGGCCTTGGAGTTTCCGCGCTTGAAAAAAAAAAACTGGGATATATCACTCAAATCATTGGACCCGTTCTAGACATAGCCTTTCCCCCCCGCAAGATGCCGAATATTTACAATGCTCTGGTAGTTAAGGGTCGAGATACTATCGGCCAAGAAATTAATGTGACTTGTGAAGTACAACAATTATTAGGAAATAATCGAGTTCGAGCTGTAGCTATGAGTGCTACAGATGGTCTAATGAGAGGAATGGAGGTGATTGACACGGGATCTCCTCTTAGTGTTCCAGTCGGTGGGGCAACTCTAGGACGAATTTTCAACGTACTTGGAGAACCTATTGATGATTTAGGCCTTGTAGATACTCGTACAACATCCCCTATTCATAGATCCGCGCCCGCGTTTATACAGTTAGATACAAAATTATCTATTTTTGAAACAGGAATTAAAGTAGTAGATCTTTTAGCCCCTTATCGCAGGGGAGGGAAAATTGGACTATTCGGGGGGGCTGGAGTAGGTAAAACCGTACTAATTATGGAATTAATCAACAACATTGCAAAAGCCCATGGGGGGGTTTCCGTATTTGCAGGAGTAGGGGAACGTACTCGTGAAGGAAATGATCTTTATAAGGAAATGAAGGAATCTGGAGTAATTAATGAAGAAAATATTGCAGAATCAAAGGTAGCTTTAGTCTATGGTCAGATGAATGAACCACCGGGAGCTCGTATGCGAGTTGGTTTGACTGCCCTAACTATGGCGGAATATTTCCGAGATGTTAATAAACAAGACGTGCTTCTATTTATCGACAATATCTTCCGTTTTGTCCAAGCCGGATCCGAGGTATCCGCCTTATTGGGTAGAATGCCTTCCGCTGTGGGTTATCAACCCACCCTTAGTACTGAAATGGGTTCTTTACAAGAAAGAATTACTTCCACGAAAGAGGGTTCCATAACTTCTATTCAAGCAGTTTATGTACCTGCAGATGATTTGACGGACCCCGCCCCTGCCACGACATTTGCACATTTAGATGCTACTACTGTACTATCAAGAGGATTAGCCGCTAAAGGTATCTATCCAGCAGTCGATCCTTTAGATTCAACGTCAACTATGCTCCAACCTAAAATCGTTGGCGAGGAACATTATGAAACTGCGCAAAGAGTTAAGCAAACTTTACAACGTTACAAAGAACTTCAGGACATTATAGCTATCCTTGGGTTGGACGAATTATCCGAAGAAGATCGATTAACTGTAGCAAGAGCACGAAAAATTGAGCGTTTCTTATCACAACCTTTTTTCGTAGCAGAAGTATTTACCGGTTCCCCGGGGAAATATGTCGGTCTGGCAGAAACGATTAGAGGTTTTAAATTAATCCTTTCCGGAGAATTAGATAGTCTTCCCGAACAGGCCTTTTATTTAGTAGGTAACATTGATGAAGCTACCGCGAAGGCTACAAACTTAGAAATGGAGAACAACTTGAAGAAATGACCTTAAATCTTTGTGTACTGACACCGAATCGAATTGTTTGGAAGTCCGAAGTAAAAGAAATCATTTTATCGACTAATAGTGGACAAATTGGCGTATTACCAAATCATGCGCCTATTGCCACAGCTGTCGATATAGGTATTTTGAAAATTCGCCTTAACGACCAATGGTTAACGATGGCTCTGATGGATGGTTGTGCTAGAATAGTCAATAATGAGATCACTATTGTAGTAAAAGATGCTGAGAAGGGTAGTGACATTGATCCACAAGAAGCTCAGCAAACTTTTGAAATAGCAAAAGCTAACTTGAGAAAAGCTGAAGGGGAAGGGAAGAGACAAAAAATTGAGGCAAATCTAGCTGTCAAATGGGCTAAGGCACGAGTAGAAGCTATCAATGTTATTTCGTAACTAGTTGATGTGCCCCAAGAATAACCAAACGAACTTCTGTATAAACAAACAGAAGTTCTGTTTATGCATTTTAGTTATTTCTGCCATAGGATGTATAAACTTTGTTTCTGCCAATTGAATAAAATTCTAAGTGAAATCAGATTCTACTAGAATGAAAATTTTTTCAATAAAAATTCAATAAAAAAAAATAGAATCGAAAGAATGAAAATCAATAAAAGACAATGGGTAGAAAAACTTATTA